CGAAGTGAATTTTAGTAGAATAAAATGCATTTTATGACATTTCAATCTGACAATAGCAACATAATAACATCACCGCAATTTTGATAAAAAAAAACAACAAAAGAAGGGGTCAAGTCAAATAGTCTTCTTCAAAATCTACATACTATGGCTAGGAATGTGGTACTAAGGAATTCCCGGCATCTCGTAGAAAAAGAGTATAAACAAACAAAAGGCTTTTTAGAATTTCATTTTTTATCATAGATAATCATAATTACTAAAAATAATTTGGTTCTTTTTACAAATTTGATGTCGATAAATCCGCGAGTCTAGAAATTCATTTCGGACAATTGAACCTTCTCGAACTGTTTCTTTTTAAGAACCAAAAAGATTTGTGCCAAAATAACAGATGCGAAGAAGAACAAAAGGCCTTGTACACGTAATGGATCTTGAAGTACTATTTCTGCATCTCCCTGACCAAATCCGCCCACATTAGGATTACTTGTCAACGGTTGATCCAATTTGATAGATTCGCCTTCTGAAATAAGAAGTTCTGGCCCCCGAGGGATAATATCAACCACTTGACGTCCATCCGATGTATCCGCTATGGTTATTTCGTATCCCCCCTTTTCTTTTCGTAGGATTTTGCTTACTATACCTGATGCTGTAGCATTATAAACTGTATTGTTACTCTTGCTCCCGTCAGGATAAATCTGGCCCCTTCCCCTGTTTCCGCCTACGTAAATAGGATATTTTAAGAAGTGAATGTCTTTCTTAGTAGCGGGGTCGGGGGAAAGAATAGGAAAGGTTATTTCACTATATTTCTGACCAGGAACAGGGCCTATGACAAGAATATTCTTTTGATTGGGGCGATAGCTCTGAAAAGACAGATTGCCCATCTTTTCTTTTATCTCGGGGGAAATACGATCGAGAGGGGCTAATTCAAAACCCTCTGGTAAAATAAGAACAGCCCCCACATTCAAAGCGCCTTTTTTACCATTAGCAAGAACTTGTTTCAGTTGCATATCATAAGGAATTCGAACAACTGCTTCAAATACAGTATCGGGAAGTACCGCTTGCGGAACCTCAATATCGACCGGTTTATTAGCTAAATGGCAATTGGCGCATACAATACGTCCAGTCGCTTCTCGTGGATTTTCATAACCCTGCTGTGCAAAAATGGGATATGCATTTGAAATGGATGTACGAGTTATGATATATATCATGAGCGATACGGAAATAGATCGAGTAATCTGTTCCTTTATCCAAGAAAAAGTATTTCTAGTTTGCATGGTCCAAGCATTGATCCCAAAAATTTCTACAATAAATTGGGGTAGGTCACTAATGGAGTTTCCTATCCACGATTCTGTTATTTACTGGAATAATTTGACTGGATTAATAGAAATTAATTTCTATTTTTATAGGAATATAGGAGGAATCCGCGGGATGGCTAGAAATATAAAGCGATTTTCAACGCTTTGCTTATATACAACTACAAAGTAAGAAACATTATAATTGGATTAGGTAGATAATTTTTCAGTCATTCATTGAATGATAAATCACTACAAGTGACGGAGATACGCGATTTAAATAACGGAAAATCCAATATTTGAAAATTGTATCTACAATGACTGGAAAAGTGGAAACAAGGCCAGATATAATTTGATCATTCTGAACAAATCCAAAATCCTTGTAGACAAAGCCAATCAGCAGTTCCCAACCATGCGGCGAATGAAATCCGATACACAAATCAGTTAATAAAAGAAGAGAAAAAGCTTTTATTGTGTCACTTAAGTTATATAGGAATTCCTGAGCCCAAGAGTTAAGAATAAAAAGTTCTTTATTACCCAAAATAGAATAACCACTTAGAATAATGAAACAGATTATATTTGTCGAGAAGTGCAAAATCGTATGAATACGACCCTCGTTGTGTATCTTGATTAATTGGATTGTTTCTTTGTGAATTCCTATACCAAGGTTTTGTAGATGTGTCTCCGAGTATTCCTTGATCATTTCCTCTAACAAGAGAAGTTCCTCTAATTCTATAAATTTTTCTAGAATACTCTTTTCTTCAATATCATTCAAAAAAGTTTCGGATTGCCTAGTATTACACCAATTAGTAACCCAAGATTCCAGACTTTTTTGAAATGAGAGAGAAATCCACCAGGGCAAAAATACTATAGATGCAAGATATAAAAGAGGAGTGAATGCTTTCTTTTTTGCCATTTTTCACTGTGAATTGTTAATGAACCCATCTCATCCGTCGACTCTATGTAATCTAATATTTCTCTCACGCATCAGTTCTATTAAAAGTCTCAATTCCAACAAGTAAAAAGGGGGGAATTTCCTTATTTAGAAATGGTTGATTATGAGATATTTCAATTTTTTTCTTATTTTTTTTTATTGAGTTGTGTATATTTCGATACATATAAAAGATCCCCAAAAGAGTTTTTTTATACTTGTTCCATATATGTCTGCTTTGACTCGAATGAATGTTCTGAAGAAACCTCGATTAAGTTATGTTATATATGTTATAGAATTATTCTTGCGTTTTTGCCCTTCTGCTGAGAAAGCATTCATTTCTCGGCTCATTTCTTAAAATACTTCAATTGGTACACGCAAGAAATAGGCCAATTCAGCAGCTTTTTGTTCCATTTCCCGTGGAGTAAAATTCTCATCAGTACGAGTCAATGGAATGGCTCCCTGGCCTCTGATATCCATATAAAGGACACGCCGAGCATAAATACCCTCTTTAACTTCTATTCTGATGGACTGAATATCTTTTATAAAAAATCGGAGGAAGACCCGACGATTTTTTCCAGGAAATCCCCAACGAAAGATACACACTATTCCGTCTTTTCTATCAAATCGATCATAACCACTACCTACATTCCACGAAATTGTGCACCACAAATAGGAGCTAATAAAAAGACCCGCGATCCCGTAGAAAGACATCACAATTCCTTGTGGAAAAAAAACTATTTGCTGAGACGGAAATAAAGATATCAAATTTCTACCAAGATAACTCGAGGTTCCAACCAACAAGAATCCTAATGAACCTAAAAAAAGGATAACAGCCCAGCAGAAATTACTTGTTTTTCGAGCCCCCGTTATAGGTTCTATCCATATATGTTCTGATCGACAACTCATACTTTATCCAGTTACTTTTTTTTATTGAGAGAATACCCCAAATGAATTTGACTTTAGTCCGTTTGTTTCCGAAGTAACCCGCATCAACTAGTACTAGTTTGATGTGAACCTTTAGGAGTAATTCATTAAATTGGTTAGATCTAAACTAATAACATACCCTTCGTATGATCTCACTAAAGATAGCCACATGCATATAGATAGACCAACTTTACAGTTCAGCCATCCGCCGATTCGGGTCTATTTGAAAATCGCTAGAATATAGTATTTTCTGGAGACATAAGAGTTTTTCGGCGGAAGCCGCTTATACCAATTTGTCTAAATGGATATCTGTGTTATGATACAAGCGTAAATTTTGAAAAAAAAAAATAGATGAGAGTTTGTGCCATCGGCTCTAAACAATCTTGTTTTTTTGAACATGAAGAAATAAAGAAGCCATTGCGATTGCCGGAAATACTAGGCCTACTAAAGGGACCAAAACAGAGGGAAAGTTAAGAGTTGTCATAGAATGGGTACCTCGATTTACTATTTGTACCTGTTATTTTTATTTAGATTTTATATTTATTATTTAGAATATAAAGATATCTTATTATATATAAAGAATAAAGATATCTTATTATAATTTGATAATTCTAAATTGGAATTATATATACTTATATCTATACTTAATATCTATTCTATTAAGTATAGATATAAGTATATATCTAAGTGAGTATATAATGTAGTTTTTCATTTCATCTTTCTACATGAAAGATTTGAAAGGATATGAATGCGATATTATTTTATTCATTTTTTGCTCTTGTCTTCGAATTTCATTTACTAAGCACTTAAAAATAAATTAGATTCTATTTATATTGAAGGGTTTGTTAGAATGCCATCCAGCAGGGATTCTTAGTAAAAATAAGATTATCGTAAGATATAGAAAGATAAAAAATTCTATATTTTCTATATTTTATAGATTAGATTTTAATTTAATTATATATGACGAGAAGAAGATATTTTTTATTTGCCTACTTTCACGAAAATAAGAATTTCATCTTTTATCTTGTTGATAGAGACTTCTTGATCAATAATCAGAAATATAGAAAAAAGAGGCAGATTTTCTATTTTCTGTGACTTTTGATTCTTTGATACAATTAGATCTTATGTCAACAAAGACAACCCTATTCGTCTAATTTTGATTCAAAGGAAAGAAAGTGTGGAGTTGAAATAACTCACTCAGAACGCTTTTTAAAGGATTACGTGGTACGATTAGATCGAATAAGCCCTTCTGAAATAAATACTCAGACGCTTGTGAACCGTCGGGTACTGTTTTATTCAATGTTTGTTCAATTACTCTTTTACCCGCAAAGGCAATGTAGGCATTGGGTTCGGCAATAATGATATCCCCCAACATACCAAAACTAGCTGTCACCCCACCGGTAGTAGGAGATGTAAGGATTGGTACATAGAATAACTTTTTATTTGATTGATAATCATATAAAGCAGAAGATATTTTAGCCATTTGCATCAAGCTCAAACTTCCTTCTTGCATGCGTGCCCCTCCAGAAGCACACACTATAATAAGAGGTAGAAATTCTTTAGTAGCGTATTCAATCAAACGGGTAATTTTCTCCCCCACTACGGATCCCATACTACCCCCCATAAACTGAAAATCCATAACCGCAATTGATACGGTAATACCGTTTAGTTGCCCTATGCCTGTTTGAACAGCCTCGGTTAATCCTGTTTTTCTTTGATAAGAATCGATACGCTTTTTATAAGGCTCCTCCTCCGAATGAAATTGAATGGGATCCAGAGAGACCATGTCTTCATCCATAGGCTCCCAAGTACCCGGATCGATCGAAAGTTCAATTCTATCTGAACTACTCATTTTC